CGTTGGCAATATGTCTACGCTGGTTCAAATCCAGCTCGGCCCAATAAACCGCATCAATCTACCATGAGATAGTATAAAATCCCTTGTCCTTTAGAAAGACCCCATACGAAGATAAAAAAGAATCAAAATTTCTGCCAGATCCCTTATTTCCCTGGGATTGTAGTTCAATCGGTTAGAGCACCGCCCTGTCAAGGCGGAAGCTGCGGGTTCGAGCCCCGCCAGTCCCGACGGATCCAATAAATACAAAAATAACATTTCCCCTTCTATGAACTAGTAAAGAGTGTCGAGGGATAGACTTTCATTCCCAAAGCAAGAAGGAGTCTTGATTTCTTTTTTCTTTCCTATTTTTCCATCTCGCTTTTATTGTTTGTTAGGTTTGGAACTATGTAATTAATTGAAGTGGAAAGGCAATCTGACGATCCTTCATCAGAAGACTGTCCAAGGAAGACGCAAGATAGGTTATAGAAAAAACAAAGAAACGGATGATAAATATCATTTTGGAGTAATTAAGTTAGGAATCCAAATTTTGATTCGGTATGGATAAAAGAACTTCCTATGTTATACTATTCAAGTCTTGACGACGGGTTGATTTGATAGATCAGATATTGTTATTCATGATAGTAATCCGGTTCAAGATCATCGAGAAGTAATTCATTCATTGAATTTACAGACGATAGACGAAAGATTTATCATCTCTAGGGGATTAAATCCCGAGTTATTGCGAAGTAAAAAACCGATGAGATTATGGAAGTAAATATTCTTGCATTTATTGCTACTGCACTATTCATTCTAGTTCCTACCGCTTTTCTACTTATCATTTACGTAAAAACAGTCAGTCAAAATGATTAATTCAATTGAATTTTCAAATTAATTTGAATCAAACTTTCCTTCCAAGTTCTTATCAAAAATTTACGAAATCAAATGAAAGGGATTCAATTCCACGTCTTAACTTAAATGAAATGAGCGCACGATAATTATAATCGGAAATTTTCTAAGAGATAGATAGTATGGTAGAAAAAAATTTTTCTACCATACTATCTATCTCTTAGTCTATAAAGTTGTAATCTAGAATACAGATAAACGCTTAAGTTTCTATATATCAATCTACAATATTATCTTCCTATATATTCCATATCAATATATTGTATGGAATTGACATAAGACCAAATTTGCTACATCTATTTGTTATTTGTTCCGATCAATCTGAAATAATTCTTATTTTAGGATTCTAATTCCTTTCCTTTTACTAATAAGCAAGGGGAAACCCCGCCCATTTTTAACGCCATATGAAATAAGTCGATAAAGCATAAACTACCCTTTTTTAATTAGAATAGAAACAAATGCCCAATATGTAACTCGCCCGAGGCAAGATCTTATTATTGCCCAGTCTAGTCTCTCCTTAAACAATCACTATCTCTATATCATTTTTATAGTAAAGTGCGTATACGCTTAACAAAACGACTTCTTTTTTGAAGAGTCAAGAGGGAAATAAATAAATAAAAAAGAAAAAGGTCCTAGCTTAGTATCCGTCTATAAAGATAGTAAGAGCCCATTCCCCTTGATTCAAATAGAAAATTTCGGAATAATTTTAGATTGGAATAAATTAAATTTCCAATCATCTGAATCCCTTTCTTTTCGAAGTACAAAGACGGGAATCAATGAAATATCTCTTGGATTGAAAGAGTATGATTCCTATCATAGATTACTCCATTGGAATCCAATGGGATTCCAAATTCAGAGTTTTGATTTTAAAAAGTTCAAAATGCGTTGCAGAACGATCTATAAAACAAGCGGTTTTGATTCCTGAACTCAATTAGTAGTACTTCTAAAGCCCACTTCTCCCCCACACTACGAGTGAAAGGGAAAATGTAAAGACTACCATTAAAGCAGCCCAAGCGAGACTTACTATATCCATGTGCATTATGTCTCCTAATCTCTATAAATACGAAGGAATTATTCCTCACTAATAATAGTGGAATTAATGTCGCAGAGTCAAAAAGGGGTTCTACCGAACACTATTGAGAAACCAATCCAATAAATCGATTATGTTATGATTTCGAATTTTTTGGTGATTCAGGCGACACCCGGATTTGAACTGGGGAAAAAGGATTTGCAGTCCCCCGCCTTACCACTCGGCCATGCCGCCAAAATGATACAAAATAGATACAATTTTTCCAGGATTACTTAATTTTTATTGTACTTGCATTTTTACTTCTGTTTTACTTAATCCTTTTATTTCCTAAAATAAAAGAAATACCCTTTTTGATTGGATTTGATCCATCCCTGATTGTATAGTATCTGAAAATACACAATGCTGAAAACATTCTCTCGTTTTTCTATTGAGAAATCAAATGTATATTTTTCAGACGATAAAATTCAACCATTGACTATTGACTCCTTACTTCTAATTCATGAACGATTCTGGGATTTGAATTTCAAATTGTGTTTTCCTAATGACAAAATAAAAATGGAATCAGAACTAATCAGTATTTATTTTTTA